TGTTAGGATCTCATATAGACCTTTATGACCCTGGCCCGTAAATGGACCTTTATGTGCCTCTAAAATGTCTTTTATACTGTGACCAATACCCCAGTTAGTCCTATACATGTGACCCGCTATCAAGAAAAGAATTGCAATAGCTAAATGATGGTGTATAATATCGGTCAGCCATAGACCTCCAGTTACTGGATCTAATCCTCCACGAAAAGTAAGAAATTCTGCGTATTTTGACCAATTCAAGGTGAAAAAGGGAGTTGCTCCCTCGGCAAAACTCGGATAAAGTTGAGCCAAAAGATCCCGATTCAAGATAAATTCATGAGGAAGTGGAATCTCTTTGGGATCTACTGCAGCATTTAGAAATTGGTTAATTGGTAAAGATACATGTATTTGATGTCCTGCCCAAGAAAGAGATCCCAACCCCAGGAGCCCTGTCAAATGGTGATTCAACATAGATTCTACATCTTGGAACCAAGCCAATTTTGGAGCAGCTTTGTGATAATGAAACCAACCAGCAAAAAGCATTAAGGCTGCAAAGACCAATGCACCAATTGCGGTACAATAGAGTTGTAATTCACTAGTTATTCCAGATGCTCTCCAAATCTGAAAAAAACCGGAGGTTATTTGTATTCCTCGGAACCCTCCCCCTACATCACCATTCAATATTTCTTGGCCCACTATTGGCCAAACCACCTGAGCACTAGGCCTAATGTGAGTAGGATCACTTAACCATGCCTCATAATTGGAAAAACGAGCACCATGAAAATACATGCCACTCAGCCAAAGAAAGATGATAGAGAGTTGGCCGAAATGGGCACTAAAAACTTTTCGGGAAATCTCCTCTAAATCATTAGTATGGCTATCAAAATCATGAGCGTCAGCATGTAGGTTCCAGATCCAAGTAGTAGTATCAGGTCCCTTAGCTATTGTTCTTGAGAAATGACCTGGTTTTGCCCATTCCTCGAAAGAAGTTTTTATGGGATCTCTATCTACCAAAATTTTCACTTCTGGTTCCGGTGAACGAATAATCATTGAGTCCTCCTCTTTCCAGACAACACATACAAAGAGACCTGCCAACATAAAACAGAATTTTTGAACTTATTAGAGATGTTTCTATTGAGTTTTGTTCTCTTCTATCTCACAGCTATCTATTTTATATTTTCTTTAATTTAATCTATTTTCTTTAGTTATTCACTAGAACAATTATGATCTCGAAGTCAATCCGGGGCAAGTGTTCGAATCTATTATGACATAACAGTGGGGCGCTCAACGGACCTTTTTAATCTTCTAAGACCTTTTTTGCGAACTTTGAATGGAAGTTAAATAATTTTTTGTGCAGCCTAATCTAATGTATTCATATTTTATTCAGAAGTTCCTAGATGGAACTAATTTTACCTTTTTTATATAGAAAAAGTATTATTATGTACTTAATCTAACAATTTGAAAGGGATATAATTAATTTCTGTGATTGGTCGTTCCTATAGAAAAGAGTTTTTAATTTGATTGATGGGGACAACAAACAAAAATTTATAACTATAGATATCTATCTATCTATATAGATAGAATTATAGATAGATAGATATAATTTAAGAAGAAAATATAAGAAAAATAAAAAAACAAGGTGTTCTTATTCAAAACGTCCTGTGATCTTCAACCAATTCTGGGCTTCAATATAATTACCAGGGGTTAGGGCTATAGCTTGTTTCCAATATTCAGCGGCTTGATTAAACCAAGACTCCGCAACTTCCGAGTCTCCCTGTCGAATGGCCTGTTCTCCTCGGTCGGAATAGGTGAGTCAATTCCTTTCCTTAGAACCGTACTTGAGAATTTCCTGACTCATACGGCTCAGCAGTCAATTCTTTTTTTGTTCTATTATCTTGAAGTTAACTAAAAGAAAAAAAGAAGTTATTTACATAAGTTTCAAACTTGAATTTGGACTAATAAAGAATTTCTTTTTAAGTTTTATCTTTTCTCCTACCTTCAGAAAAGGGAATAAAGCATCGGCATTAACACCCTCATTAGAATTTTCTGAAAAGTAACTATCTCTATTTTATATATCATATACTTTATAATATATCCATTTCTATAGAATCTTGGAAAAAGTCTTTTCTTTCTTATTTATAAAGTAAAGAGAAAAGACTTTCTATCTTTGGGATTTGATACTACACCGCTGCTCAAAATATCGGGGGATCTACTTTATTACATAAGTGGATTCCTGACTTTTCTATCATGAGATAAGTAAGCAGTTTTTATTGTATCGGTTCAAAACCGCGTTAATGGATCCTTACGATGCTTCCTTTATCAATTAGATCTTTTATCCATAGAAAAGGGGGTATCTAGACATATTGATTTCTTCATATTTGGACTTCTATGAAGTTTCATTCTTTGCTACAGCTGATAAAAATCGTTGTTTTGGACGATATATGTATATGTAGAAAGCCTTTATTTCTAGTATTTATTATATTAGTATTTGTGGATTTGCTTGTTCTTTTCTTTTTTCTTT